AATGAATGTCCTCTTCCTTCGCATGTAGAAAAGGAATAAATAAGTCAATCAAATTACGAGAAGCTTCGTGAAGTGCTTCTTTAGGAGTTAAACTTCCATTCGTCCATATTTCAAGAAAAAGTATCTCTTGTTTCTCATTCCCACCCCCATAAGAATGAATACTATGATTTGCATTTCGAACAGGCATGGATACAGCATCTATAGGATAACTTCCATCTTGATAGTTATTGGGGGATTTCATACGATATCCTCGATCCCTCTCGATTATTAATTCAATACACAAATTAATTGGCTCCGTCAGGCTAGCTATATGCTGTGTAGTATCGACTATTTCCACAGAAGGCGGTGGGATGATATCTTGAGCAGTTACGTATTTAGGACCCCTGACGCAAATGGATGCGTCACGAGTTCCATACAGATGACTTCTCAATACAATTTCTTTCAAATTCATTAAAATTTCATGTACTGATTCTTCGATACCAACTGTCGTAGAATATTCATGTGGTACCTTCTCAGATTTTGCACGTGTGATACATGTTCCCTCTATTTCTCCAAGTAAAGCCTTTCGCATCACAATACCTATCGTATCTGCTTGACCTTTCATAAGCGGGGACAGGACGAAACGGCCATAATAAAGACGTTTACTGTCTGTTCTCGATTCAACACACTTCCACTTTAATGTCCGAGTGGATACTGCTACTTCTTCTCGAACCATACTAATATTATTTATTGTTTGATCAGATCATTGAATCATTTATTTCTCTTGCAATCCATTCAATTCTTATTTCTACACACGTCTTTTTTTAGGAGGCCTACATCCATTATGTGGCATAGGGGTTACGTCACGTACGAAACTTAATAGTATACCGCTTCTACGAATGGCTCGTAATGCTGCATCTCTTCCGAGACCAGGGCCTTTTATCATGACTTCTGCTCGTTGCATACCCTGATCCACTGCTGTACGAATAGCATTTCCTGCTGCGGTTTGAGCAGCAAACGGCGTCCCTCTTCTTGTGCCTTTAAATCCACAAGTACCGGCAGAGGACCAAGAAACCACCCGACCTATTACATCTGTAACAGTCACAATGGTATTGTTGAAACTCGCTTGAACATGAATAACTCCTTTTTGTATTCTATGTCCATTCTTACGTGAACCAATACGCCCATTCCTATGTGAACCAACTCTTGGTATAGGTTTTGTCATATTTTAGCATCTCATAAATATGAGTCAGAGATATACGGATATATCCATTTCATGTCAAAACAGATCCTTTATTTGTACATCGGGCCGTTTAGAAAGTCCCTTTTTAGAAAGATTACCCCTGTTTCTGTTTATGTCTCGGATTGGAACAAATTACTATAATTCGTCCCCGCCTACGGATCCGTCGACATTTTTCACAAATTTTACGAATGGAGGCCCTTATTTTCATATTTGTCATTCCTTAATTCCGAATATACTCCTTGGAAGAAAATAAGTCTCTTGAAATTTGGAACCTGGAATTGTATCCCCATGAAAGGAATGCTTAAATTCAAATAAAAAGTCACCTAATCATTCGAATCTTTGTTGCGAAGTCTATAAATTATACGTCCCCTAGTTGAATCATAACGACTTACTTCGATTTTGACTCTATCTCCTGGTAGTATCCGTATAAAACTCCGTCGGATCCTCCCCGAAACATAACCTAGAACCAGATCTTCATTATCTAAACGAACTCGGAACATACCATTGGGAAGTGATTCAGTAATTAAACCTTCGTGAATCAATTTTTGTTCTTTCATTCCAGGCAACCCCCTTGAAGTATCAACTAATGGAGAAGGAGTAATCAACTAATGGAGAAAGAGAAATAGTAGACAATTCGTCTTTCCTCTATTTTGGAAAAATAGCAAGTTACGGATCAAATTCGGATACCAGAAGGATCACCAGATATAATACAAAATTTCTCCCCCAATTCCTGCTAGTCGAGCTTCTCGATCTGTCATTATACCTCGAGAAGTAGAAAGAATTACGATCCCGATTCCACCTAAAATCCTAGGAATTTGTTGATGGTTGGAATAGATTCGTAGACCGGGTCGACTGATACACTTTAAAAAATTTCTATATGTTCCTTTCCTATTCCTTCTATGTCGCAGGGTTGAAACCAAGAAATATTTGTTGTTTTCCCGATGTTTCCTAACATTTTCAATAAACCCTTCTTGTAGAAGTATTTTAACAATGTTTTCGGTGATATTAGTAGATGCTATTCGAACCGTTCCTTTTTTATTCAGGTTAGCATTTTTTATAGAAGTTATTATATCGGCAAGAGTGTCCCTACCCATGACGGACTAGAATTATGGGTGCCTCCCAGTTTTGATATAATCAACATGTTCCTTTTTTTTTTTCATTTTTTCTTATTTATTTATGAATTATTAAAGGTATATGCGTGAAACACAATCTACTAACGTGATCTATTTCAGAGACTATACTCTATCATGGTCTCATCTACTAGTATTTATAAGACTTCAGGAGCTAATGAGACTATTTTAGTGAAATTCAACTGTCTCAATTCCCGAGCGATCGCTCCAAAAACTCGAGTTCCTTTTGGATTTCCTTCTTGATCAATGACAACCGCTGCATTGTCATCATATTGTATTATCATACCGTTGTCACGTTTGAGTTCTGTACATGTACGTACAATTACAGCTCTGATCACTTCTGATCTTTCGAGAGGCATATTTGGCACTGCTTCTTTGATTACAGCAATAATAACGTCACCAATATGAGCATACCGTTGATTGCTAGCTCCTATGATTCGAATACACATCAATTCTCGAGCCCCGCTGTTGTCTGCTACATTCAAATGGGTCTGAGGTTGAATCATTTTTTTTTTTTTGAATCTGCTCTTTCAATGCAAAAGGCAAAGGAAAAAGAGAGAAATATTGTCTGCCCAGAAATCAAAAAATCTGCGATTGTATTTTTCATCACAAAGACCCTTCACATACCTATCACGCGATAATGAATTGAGTTCGTATAGGCATTTTGCACGCAGCTATTGAAATAGCTGCTCTGGCTACAGTTTCCGATACTCCGCCCATTTCATAAAGTATTCGACCGGGTTTAACGACAGATACCCAATATTCGGGAGACCCTTTCCCCGAACCCATACGTGTTTCGGTAGGTCTTACTGTAACGGGTTTGTCGGGAAATATACGTACCCATATTTTTCCACCACGGCGCGCATATCGTGTCATTGCCCGTCGTCCTGCTTCTATTTGTCTAGATGTGATCCAAGCGGGTTCACGTGCCTGAAGAGCGTATCTACCGAAACAAATATGATTGCCTCGATAAGATATTCCCTTCATTCTTCCTCTATGTTGTTTACGGAATCTGGTTCTTTTGGGGTTATAGTTGATGGTTGTTTCTCAATCCCATCTCTACTGCAGAACCGGACATGAGAATTTCTTCTCATCCAGCTCCTCGCGAATGAAACGATTCAATAATATTACAAATGTATATTTATTTAATGTAATGAATAATACACTGAATCATGGGATTTATTGATATTTAATCTGTAACACAGGAATCCGTATATCTTGTATATATGGCTAGACGGATATTTCTATTTATATGGGATAATGCCTTTCTTTTGAAAATGAATCCTTGACCTTTACCGAATCCGTCAAAATACTGCAATCCAATAATGGTTTCGCGGGCGAATATTTACTCTTTTCTATATTTGCTTCATTCGTAGGGTGAACCCATGACCTATCAGAATAAATCAACTGATTCCTGGTTGATTCCGCCATCCCACCCAATGAATCATTAGGATTCGTTTTCAATAGAATCTTCTGCAGTCACAGGTTCCGTCGTTCCCATAGCTTTTCCATTAATGGCTAGGCCTGAACTATGCAATGGAGCTCCTAATTAAATTCGTTCCCGAGCCAATCTCCTTAGTCTCTATTGACTCAAGGCTCCTTATTATTTGTTATTTGTATTTTTCTTATGAACCATATTCATCTAATTATGGACGAATCAGTATTGATGCTTTATCACACTGCCTTTTATGATATGATTGATAGACCATACATATTGGAATCATATATCATGGAGATTCTCCTTCTCTCTTTCTCTCGCCCTTCCATTTACCCACATCCCTCTATTTTCCTTTCCCTTTCAAACCCATAAATGGATTTTTTCCTTTATGGAAAAAAAGATTTCAGTTGCTACAACTATATGATCGATACATCATATGGCGACTGGTCCCTTGGATCTCAATAATACAAAGCAATGAGTTGGTTACTAGTTCTTATAGTTATTAGTTAGGGGCTGGTCTTTTTTTTTTGAATCCCAACTTTAAATAAAAAACCAACGAGTCACACACTAAGCATAGCAGTTCTACCAAACGGTCAATCAAATTTTTATTCAACCCTATAGAATTAGAATTGCTCTTTTTTCATTTTTTTTTTTTTTATTGAAGTGAAAAAGAATAGTTTGTAGTTTTTGTTCTATCACTGAATAGAATGGCAAGCAAAGGAAGGGCCCATTATTGCTCGTCTACAAATATCCAAATTTTGATGCCCAATACCCCATAGGCAGTTCGAACTGGATAGGAACAATGATCAATTTTAGCTCGAATGGTTTGGAGGGGAACCCTACCTTCTCTGATCCATTCGACACGTGCAATTTCTTTTCCGTCGATACGCCCTGCAATTTCCACTTGAATTCCTTTTGTGTCTGCTTGTTCAGTTAATTCAATAGCTTTTTTCATTGCCTTTCGAAACGAAACTCTATTCTTTAATTGTATAGCTATATATTCTGCAAGAATATTAGGTTGTCCATAAGGTTTTGCAACTCTTGCGATAGCAATGTTAAGTCTCCGATTCACGAAATGAAGCCCCTTTTGTACATTGATTTGTAATTCTTCGATTCCTCGTGTTTGGCCTTCTATTAACAAATTTGGGAATCCAATATAGATTATGACCTGGATCAGATCCATTTTTTTTTGAATCTCTATGTGTGCAATTCCAATTCCTTCGAAACTTGAAGATACTCTTATATTTTTTTGTACATATATCTTGATACAATCCCGTATTTTTTCATCTTCCTGGAGACCTATGTAATAACTTTTGGGTTGTGCGAACCAAAGGGAACGATGACTTTGGTTTTCGCCAAGGCGGAAACCAAGTGGATTTATTTTTTGACCCATCTTTTTTTTCTCTCTCTCTCTCCTTCTCTATATATCTTTCTATTATAGGATCTCTCCATACATTTTTTGTTTCTAAAAATAGATCCCGGTCTGTTTTCTTTTTAGATCTATCCTTCAATACAATAATTATATGACAGGTGGGTTTTTCTATCGGATAACTGCGTCCTTTAGCCCTGGGTTTTAACTTTTTCACGACAGTACCCCCATTGACTTCGGCTTTACTAATGACTGAATCAGCTTCGTTGAAACCTTTATTGTGACTCGCATTTGCTGCCGCAGAATAAACCACTTTAAAAATGGGAAAAAATGCTCGATAAGGCATGAGTTCCAGTAACATAAGTGTTTTCTCATAGGAATGCCCACGAATCTGATCAATAACTCTTCGTGCTTTGTGAGCAGACATACATATATGTTGAGCTAAAACTTGTACTTGTGTACTCGAGTACCTCTTCATCTTCTGCTTTTTCAAGGTCTTCTTCCACTTTCTCCACTTTGACATAAGGTTCACCTCCCACCAATGAACGATGAGCACCTATTTCACTTTATTTGATTAACGGAGAGATCTAGTATCGTTTCTCGCGTGTCCCCGGAAAGTAAGAGTAGGTGCAAATTCTCCCAATTTTTGACCCACCATACGATCTGTTATATAAATAGGTAAATGTGCCTTTCCGTTATGAATGGCAATTGTATTGCCGATCATTGTGGGTATAATGGTAGATGCCCGGGACCAAGTTACTATTATCTCTTTTTCCTCTCTCATGTTGAGCTTCTCTATTTTTTCCAATAAATGATTAGCTACAAAAGGATTTTTTTTTAGTGAACGCGTCACGGCTTATTACTCCTTTTTTTTTTGAAAAGACGAGTAAAAAAGAATATTGATTTGATTTTGAATATTCCTATTTACGGCGACGAATAATAAAACTATTACTATATTTCTTCCTTTTCCTACTTCTTCTTCCAAGCGCAGGATAACCCCAAGGGGTTGTGGGTTTTTTTCTACCAATCGGGGCCCTCCCTTCACCACCCCCATGGGGATGGTCTACAGGGTTCATAACTACCCCTCTTACTACAGGACGCTTACCTAGCCAACACTTAGATCCGGCTCTACCCAAACTTTTCTGATTCACCCCAACATTACCCACTTGTCCGACTGTTGCTGAGCAGTTTTTGGATATCAAACGGACCTCCCCGGATGGAAATCTTAATGTGACCAATTTACCCTCTTTCGCAATCAGTTTCGCTACAGCACCTGCTGCTCTAGCTAATTGTCCACCCTTTCCAAGTGTGATTTCTATGTTATGTATGGCTGTGCCTAAAGGCATATAGGTTGAAGTAGATTTTTCTTTTTGATCAATAAAACCCCTTCCCAAACCGTACAAGCTTCTTCCAAAGCATACGGCTTTCTGGATGTATATGATGATATGTAGACAGATGAATCTTATATGAATCATATGATGAAGTATCACACGGGTGGATATATAGGAATTCAAATCTGCCAAATCACTCATGTTATGATCTTATACATCCTAGGTCTCTCTGTTTCGTCATCTGGCTTATGTTCTTCATGTAGCATTCAGACAGAATGATTCTATGAAATTACGTCGATACTTCCACATATTACGGGTAACGTAGGAGACATCTCTATTTTTCCCGGGGGGGATTTTTAGAATTACCACTGCTTAGCTTTCAATTCGCCTCTGACCATCAAATGAAATGTGAATAACCCGTCCTCTTCTCTTTGAAACAAGGGACGCTTCCACTTCTGTCCGTGCTTTAAACAATTTTGTCTTCTCCATATTACCATATCTTTAGAGTCAATAATTTTATATGAGGAACTACTGAACTCAATCACTTGCTGCCGTTACTCTTCAGTTTTCTGTTGAGGTCTATCCCGTAGAGGTACTCAAATTGGATCAGTGATCAATTTCTAGGTTTCGTTGTAAACCTAATTGGTTACTTCCAATTACGTAAATCACTAGCTCAAACCGCACTCAAAGGTAGGGCATTTCCCATTGATATAGGAACTTCTGTACCGGAAACAATGGTATCTCCAATTATAGCCCCTCTGGGATGTAAAATATATCTTTTCTCACCATCTCCATAGTGTATGAGACAAATGTATGCATTTCGATTAGGGTCATATTCTATGGTTACGATTCTAGCAGATATGTCTTTTTCATTCCGTCGAAAATCGATTTTACGGTATAGACGCTTATGACCTCCTCCTCTATGCCTTGCGGTAATGATTCCTCTGGAATTACGACCTTTACCACAACGATGCTGTCCATAGATCAAATTATTTCGCGGATTGGGTTTCACTTGACTGTCTACGGATCCATTGCGTATGCTCGGGGTAGAAGTTTTGTATAAATGTATCGCCGTGTTATTTAGTATTTTTTTTTTTTTTTTTACTTAAGTGAAGTTCTTTTCTCTATAAGAAAGAGGTAGAATAGAATAACCCGGTTGAAGCGTAATGATCATACGTCTGTAATGCATTCTATGTCCCATAATAGGTCCCACTCTTCTACCCTTTCCCCGGAGTCGATGACTATTTATAGCTATTACTTTGACGCCAAAGAAGAGTTCGACCCAATGCTTTATTTCTGTCCTAGTTGATCCTGATTCGACATTAGAAGTATATTGATTGTTCCCCAATAACCGAATACTTTTTTCTGTAAAGACTGCATATTTGATTCCATCCATAAATCTACTTTATTCCCCACCAGTTCTGGTATCGATAAGAATACTCTAGTTCTTACTATTCATATGTTATGGTTGGTATGAATATACCATACCAATTCGTTATGTATGGATGATGAGATTCCATTGATACGGAGCCAATTCCACTCGACTTAGCTTTATTGAATTGATTTTTTTTTTTTTTTTCGTTGGCCTGCATCCAGCAGGAATTGAACCCGCGAGTTCGCCAATTATGAGTTGGGTGCTTTAACCACTCAGCCATGGATGCTTTATAATTGAGGTCATTTTACCTTATGAATGACCCAATTTCAATTGAATTGAAATCTTTAGGAGTCATCAATGAGAGGCCCTCCATTCAAATCCGAATTGAGAGGGATCAAGAATTCTCATGATTTCGTAGATTCGTGGACCAAATTCGATTCGGTGGGATCTTTCACTCCCATTTTTTTCCACGAAGAGCGCTTTATAAAACTCTTTGATCCCCGAATTTTGAGTGTCCTACTTTCACGTGATTCACAAGGTTCAATAAGCACTCGATATTTCACGATCAAAAGTGTAGTACTGCTTGTAGTAGTGGTCCTTATATTCCTTATATATAGTACTAACAGTCGAAATAGGGTCGAAAGAAAAAATCTCTATTTGATGATGGGGCTTCTTCCTATCCCTATGAATTCCATTGGACCCAAAAATGATACATTGAAAGAATCTTTTTGGTCTTCCAATCTCAATAGGTTGATTGTTTCGCTCCTCTATCTTCCAAAAGGGAAAAAGATCTATGAGAGTTGTTTCATGGATCCGAAAGAGAGTACTTTGGTTCTCCCAATAACTAAAAAGTATATCGTGTCTGAATCTAATTGGGGTTCGCGGCGGTGGAGGAACCAGATCGGAAAAAAGAGGCATTCTAGTCGTAAGATATCTAATGAAATCGTAGCTGGAATTGAGATCTCATTCAAAGAGAAAGATATAAAATATCTGGAGTTTCTTTTTGTATCCTATACGGATGATCCGATCCACAAGAACCATGATTGGAAATTCTTTGATCGCCTTTCTCCGATTAAGAAGCGAAACAGAATCAACTTGAATTCGGGACAGCTATTCGAAATCTTAGTGAAACACTTGATTTGTTATCTTATGTCTGCTTTTCGTGAAAAAAGACCCATTGAGGCGGAGGGTTTCTTCAAACAACAAGGAGCTGAGGCGACTATTCAATCAAACGATATTGAACATGTTTCCCATCTCCTCTCGAGAAACAAGTGGCGTATTTTTTTGCAAAATTGTGCTCAATTTCATATGTGGCAATTCCGCCAAGATCTCCTTGTTATTTGGGGGAAGAATCAGCACAAATCGGATTTTTTGAGGAACGGCTCGAGAGATAATTTGATTTGGTTAAACAATGTGTGGTTGGTAAACAAGGATCGGTTTTTTAGCAAGGTATGGAATGTATTGTCAAATATTCAATATGATTCCACAAGATCTTTTTTCTTTCAAGTAACGGATTCTAGCCAATTGAAAGAATCTTCTGATCAATCCAGAGACCCGTTCAATTCCATTAGTAATGAGGATTCGGAATATCACACATTGATCAATCAAACAAAGATTCATCAACTAAAAGAAAGATCAATTCTTTTGGATACTTCCTTTGTTCAAACGGAACGAAGAGAGATAAAATCAGATCGATTCCCGAAATGCCTTTCTAGATATTCCTCAACGGCTCGGCTATTCGCGGAACGTGAGAAGCAGATGAATAATCATCTGCTTCCAGAAGAAATCGAAGAATTTCTTGGGAATACTACAAGATCAATTCGTTCTTTTTTCTCTGATAGATGGTCAGAACTTCATCTGGTTTCGAATCCTACTGAGAGGTCGACTAGAGATCAGAAATTGTTGAATAAACAACAAGGTGTTTCTTTTGTCCCTTCCAGGCGATCGGAAAATAAAGAAATAGTTGATATATTCAAGATAATTACGTATTTACAAAATACCGTCTCAGTTCATCCTATTTCAGTAGATCCGGGATGGGATAGGGTTCCGAAGGATGAACCGGATATGGACAGTTCCAATAAAATTTCATTCTTGAACGAAAATGCATTTCTTGATTTATTTCATCTATTCCATGACCGGAACAAGGGGGTATACGGGTTACACCACGATTTTGAATCAGAAGAGACATTTCAAGAAATGGCAGATCTATTCACTCTATCAATAACCGAGCCGGGTTTGGTCTATCATAAGGGATTTTCCTTGTCTATCGATTCCTACGGATTGGATCAAAAAAAATTATTAAATGAGGTATTCAACTCCAGGGATGAATCGAAAAAGAAATCTTTATTGGTTCTACCTCCTATTTTTTATAAAGAGAATGAATCTTTTTATCGAAAGATAAAAAAAAAATCGGTCCGGATCTCCTGCGGGAATGATTGGGAAGATCCAAAACAAAAAATAGTGGTATTTGCTAACAACAACATAATGGAGGCAGTCAATCAATATAGATTGATCCGAAATCTGATTCAAATCCAATATAGCACCTGTGGGTACATAAGAAATGTATCGAATCGATTCTTTTTAATGAATCGATCCGATCGCAATTTCGAATATGGAATTCAAAGGCATCAAATAGGAAATGATACTCTGAATCATCTAACTATAATAAAATATACGATCAACCAACATTTATTCAATTTGAAAAAGATTCAAAAGAATCGGTTCGATCCTCTTATTTCTCGAACCGAGAGATCCACGAATCGGGATCCTAATGTATATAGACACAAATGGTCCAATGGGAGCAAGAATTTCCAGGAACATTTGGAACGTTTCGTTTCTGAACAGAAACACCGTTTTCAAGTAATGTTCGATCGATTACGTATTAATCAATATTCGATTGATTGGTCCGAGGTTATCGACAAACAAGATTTGTCCAAGTCACTTCGTTTCTTTTTGTACAAGTCACTTCTCTTTTTGTCCAAGTCACTTTTCCTTTTGTCTAAGTCACTTGCTTTTTTCGTTATGAGTATCGGGATTATCTCCATTCATAGGTCCGAAATCCACATCTATGAATTGAAAAGTCTGAATGATCAACTCTGTAATCAATTGTTAGAATCAATAGGTGTTCAAATCGTTTATTTGAATAAACTGAAACGCTTCTTATTGTATGATCATGATACTTCCCAAAGATCGAAATTTTTGATCAATGGAGGAACAATATTACCATTTTTGTTCAATAAGATACAAAAATGGATGATTGACTCATTCCATATTAGAAATAATCGCAGGAAATCCTTTGAGAACACAGATTCCTATTTCTCAATGATATCCCACGATCGAGACAATTGGCTGAATCCCATAAAATCATTTCATAAAAGTTCATTGATATCTTCTTTTTATAAAGCAAATAAACTTCCATTTTTGAACCATCCCCATCGCTTCTGGTTCTATTGTAACAAAGGATTCCATTTTTATGTGAAAAAAACCCGTATCAAAAATGATGATTTTACATATGGACAATTCCTCAATATCTTGTGCATTCGTAACAAAATATTTTTTTTGTGTATCGGTAAAAAAAAACAAGTTTTGGGAGAGAGAGAGACTATTTCACCAATTGAGTCACAGGTATCTGGCATATTCATCCCTAACGATTTTCCACAAAGTGGTGACGAAACGTATAAGTTGTACAAATCTTTCTATTTTTCAATTCGATCCGATCCATTCGTTCCTATTTACTCGATTCCAGACATTTCTGGAACACCTCTAACAGAGGAACAAATAGTCAATTTGGAAAGAACTTATTGTCAGCTTCTTTTTCTTTCAGATATGAATCTATCTGATTCAGAAGGGAAAAAATTACATCACTATCTCCGTTTCAATTCAAACATGGGTTTAATGCACACTCCGTGTTTTGAGAAATATTTACCATCAGGAAAGAGGAAAGAACGGAGTCTTTGGCTAAATAAAAACGTTGAGAAAGGGGAAGTAGGTAGACCCTTTCAACAAGATAGTGCTTCTTCAAATCTCTCAAAATGGAATCTGTTCCAAACCCAAACCTACTATATGCCCTGGTTCCTTACTTGGACAGGATGCACTTTTTCTTTTAAACTTTTAAAAAAGAATATTGATTTGATTTTGAATATTCCCTTTCAATATTCCCTAAGTAGCAGTCAAAAATTTGCGTCCATTTTTCATGATATTATGCATGGATCAGATATATCATGGCCAATTCCTCAGATTCCATTGTGGGCGATTCTTCCACAATGGAATCTGATAAGTGAGAGTTCGAGTAAGTGTTTACAGAATCTTCTTCTGTCCGAAGAAATTATTCGTCGAAATAACGAGTCACCCATTCCATTGATATGGACACATCTGAGATCACCAAATGCTTGGGAGTTCCTCTATTCAATCCCTTTCTTTCTTCTTGTTGCTGGATATCTCGTTCGTACACATCTTCTCTTTGTTTTCCGCGCCTCTAGTGAGTTACAGACAGAGTTAGAAAAGATCAAATCTTTGATGATTCCATCATACATGATTGAGTTGCGAAAACTCCTGGATAGGTATCCTACATCTGAACTGAATTCTTTCTGGTTAAAGAATCTCTTTCTAGTTGCTCTGGAACAATTAGGAGATTCT